CCGCTTGAAACGTATCTTAATGCCTGAAAGTTGGATAGGATGGCCTTTACGTAAGGATTATATTGCTCCTAATTTTTATGAAATCCAAGATGCTCATTGAATGATAAGAAACTAATCCTCACTTTTACAACTCCAGATATTCCAGGAATATTTGTACGTTCTGTGCTAGATCAAACAGAGTAATTCAAGCGTCATTCGTATTATTATTCTATATTCTATTTCTATTATGGATAGGTTCAAAACAAAATTCTTTTTAGTTCGGATAAGCCTAACGAATAGCATGAACTAAAAGAGCTCTCCACCAGGAACATGAACTTTGTACCGCGCACATGACTTAGATCGATTCATAATAGGCGCGACCAAGAAATCAAAAAGAGTAGACTATAATTTATTATATTTGTATTGTATCTGAAATTCTTTTTTTCTAGTCCCATCCCGCAATTTCTATAGAGTAGGCCTTTGGATCTTTTAACCAACTAACCTTTCAAATACGTATTCAAATACGTATGAAGTATTAATATTTTTTTTTGAACGAGAACAGAGAAGGTATGAAAAAAAATATTCTTTTAACTACTTAACTTAAATTTTTTATTTTCTCATCTATAAAATAGATATAGATGGGTGGGTATAGTTACAGACGCCTAGATGGGTACGTAAGTATCCTGCTATAGAATATATGTCTGTTGATCCCGATGAATTATTATTCATATCATATATATAAAGAAAGCATCTATTCTAGAAATAAATCATATGCCAGGAACCAGATTTGAACTGGTGACACGAGGATTTTCAGTCCTCTGCTCTACCAGCTGAGCTATCCCGACCATCCTTTCCGTATCAGTCTAATTTTACGATATGACTTGAGGCTATGTCAATAAAAAAACATGAAAGGTTATTTATTAAATTAAAGTCTTAGATAGTCCCTAGACTTTCTAAGTTTGGGATAAGGGAATCCAATTTTTATAGGATTTCTTTGTAAAAAGTAAAAAAAAAAATAGGTTGAATGAGAAACATAACAAGTTTGAAAATACTATGCCAAGAAACGAGAGTATGAGAAAAAAAATTAGGTAATCAAATGCTACTTTTTAGGGGATTTGGGGATAGAGGGACTTGAACCCTCATGATTTCTAAAGTCGACGGATTTTCCTTTTACTATCAATTTCCTTGTTGTCAGTATTGACATGTATAATGGGACTCTATCTTTTTTCTCGTCCGATTAATCTCAGTTCGTTAAAAGATCTATCAAACTGTGGAGTGACACTTTTTTTATCAATGAATAATAGATTCTTTGTTCAATTCGGAATCGCTTCCTAACAATTCTTTCATTTTTAAATAAAGATTTGAGTTGTCATTAATCATTTGATATACTATTTTGGTACGTATACATATGTATATTAAGATTTATCCTTCATCCTTTCTGGAGTTTCGATGAAAAGATTCCTTTGCCAATGCAATGTAGTAAACTCTATTTGTTAGAACAACTTCCGTTGAGTCTCTGCACCTATCCTTTTTTATTCTCGCTTTTTAAACCCCTCTATTTGGGGTTGGTTTCGGAAAAGAAGATTTGGCTCAGGATTGCCCATTTTTAATTCCAGGGTTTCTCTGAATTTGAAAGTTTTCACTTAGTAGGTTTCCATACCAAGGCTCAATACAATTAAGTCCGTAGCGTCTACCAATTTCGCCATATCCCCTCTTTTTTTTCAATTAGGATCTTAGCTTAATGTCGGTTCATTCTTTCAATGGAAGCCTTGAATTAATTCGATGCCGATTCCTATATTGAAAAGGGTTTCCTCCTATTTTTTTCCTATCTTCTTTCATCTCTATCTGCGGAACCTGTTTTGTCGGATCAGAAATGATTCTATCATTTCTGTATCCGCAATTCAATAGAGATGGATATATTCCACAGATTGATTCTTCGTTTACTATAATTTGACCCTATACTGTGGAATACTTGAACGGTCGATTTTTGTTTTTCTTTTTGCTATAATAATATGAATTAGGAATAGCTAAGAATGAATCTGAATACTTACTAGGGAAAATAAGATCCAAGTAGTTTAGAAAATTATTCTGAATGGCAAATTTTCTTATGCGTATGTGAGCCCGCTTAGCTCAGAGGTTAGAGCATCGCATTTGTAATGCGATGGTCATCGGTTCGATTCCGATAGCCGGCTTTTACGGATTTTTTACATGATTGATAACGTCTCTTTGAAATCAAAACCTTTTGAAAAGACCCATTTTTTCAAGAGTCCTCAATCTATTATGTCGTAGAAACTTGCAACTAGGAAGAAAAAAGGAGGAGTTATATTTGGTCTATACAGACCAAATCAAGAAAGGAAAAGATCCTTTTTTATTTATATATTTCATATATACAATAACAAAGTCTGATACAATTTATCTCATTATTCTTTGGCATACAATATTTCCCTTAGTTATTATTTAGTTTAGTTTTAATTTAGACTTATTCTGTAAAATGGAATTTCAAATAAGGAGTCTTTATGTCGCGTTACCGAGGGCCTCGTTTCAAAAAAATACGTCGGCTGGGGGCTTTACCGGGACTAACTAGTAAAAGACCTAGAGTTGGAAGTGAGCTTAGAAACCAATCACGTTCTGGTAAAAGATCCCAATATCGTATTCGTCTAGAAGAAAAACAAAAATTGCGTTTTCATTATGGTCTTACAGAACGACAATTGCTTAAATACGTCCGTATTGCCGGAAAAGCGAAAGGTTCAACAGGTCAGGTTTTACTACAATTACTTGAAATGCGTTTGGATAATATCCTTTTTAGATTGAGCATGGCTTCGACTATTCCTGGAGCCCGCCAATTAGTTAATCACAGGCATATTTTAGTTAATGGACGGATAGTAGATATACCGAGTTATCGTTGCAAACCCAGCGATATTATTACAGCGAAGGATGATAAGAAATCCAGAACTCTGATTCAAAATTCTATTGATTCAACTCCGCATGAGGAATTGCCAAAACATTTGACTCTTCACGCATTCCAATATAAAGGACTAGTCAATCAAATAATAGATAGTAAGGGGGTAGGTTTGAAAATAAATGAATTGCTAGTCGTAGAATATTATTCTCGTCAAACTTAAACCTCACTCAAATAAGAAGGGTTCGAACAATCTTACTTCACTTTCGACGAAGGAATAGATCGGAAGCGAGAATTTTATTCCTTATCTTTCCAATAGTTGTGTATCAAAGGAATTAGAGATAGAGAACCAATACCGTCTAGCTATTAGACTAATATTCTACCTTATTCGATACATTCTGATTCTGATCAGTAACAGTGAGAAGTTGGGTAAAGTGCGGAAAGAGAGGGATTCGAACCCTCGGTAAACAAAAGTCTACATAGCAGTTCCAATGCTACGCCTTGAACCACTCGGCCATCTCTCCTACATAATAATTATGGCTCAAAACCCGAGTGATTCGCGAGTTATTCAAAATTTGCTTATTTGATAGGTACGAACAATCAACCCTAACTATAAAAATAGAAAAGAAAGGTCCTTGCTTCACAGCTCAGGTAATAAAGAAAATTTCATGTTATTAGTCTGTTTTTATGTTATTTCGTACTGGCCAATTCCTTTGTTTGTAGGAGCGTTTTCCTACAAGAGGTAATGAAGAATTATAGAATGTATTGTTATCTATGCCTAGATCGCAGATAAATGGAAATTTTATTGATAAAACCTTTACAATTATAGCCAATATCTTATTACAAATAATTCCGACAACTTCAGGAGAAAAAGAGGCATTTACTTACTACAGAGATGGTGCGATTTGATTCTTTTTTTATCATCCAAAGACACACGATTTGGGCTAGAACAAAAAGATTACTGAAAGAAATCTACACTTGTTGAAGGTGAAGTTTATAAATAGAGCAATTCCTTCTGTCGTGTATCCTCGAGTAATGCCACCTCAGATGCTTCAATTGTCGATTGGAGTATTGAGCGAAAGGTTACACCTATAGGTTCTATATTACAATTACAGGTTAATCTTACTTTACTAGTACCAATAGGGGGCATATGGGAAAAAGCACTACACCTAGAAATCAACAACACCAAAACTTTGTTATTTATTAAAGATTAACCCCTTCCTCCTTATCCGGGTTGGGGCTAACAAGAATGGCTGGGACAACAAATATCCATCTCGTTGGTACTTTGGATACCCGTATAACCATCGAAGATTGTTGAAGTGACCAATTCCTGTAAATTAGGGAGCGTTGAGGACAAAAAAATTGTTGGAGTTACCATTTCTATCTAATCCTAACACGTTTGATGGTAAGAAAAAATCTTTTGCAGAAAGGTTGGTTAGAGATTTCTTGTAAAAACACTAGCCCCGCTCAGTTTATAATGAGAGAATATTTTGAGTCTGAATAAATTATTATTCTTATTATGTACATCAAGGAGGAGCCGTATGAGATGAAAATTTCACGTATGGTTCTGGAACGGAGATTCGTGGAATCGAATGACGACCGTAACGGATGTCGGCTCAATCCGAAGGAAATTATGCGGAAGCTTTACAGAATTATTATGAAGCTATGCGACTAGAAATAGATCCCTATGATCGAAGTTATATACTCTATAATATAGGACTTATCCACACAAGTAATGGAGAACATACCAAAGCTTTGGAATATTATTTTCGAGCACTAGAACGAAACCCATTCTTACCCCAAGCTTTTAATAATATGGCCGTGATCTGTCATTACGTGCGACTCTCTCTACTATAGAAAGGAAAAAAAAGCATTAAATACTATATAAATAAAGGCTTTCTACATATACATCGTCCAAACTAACGATTTTTATCAGCTGTAGCAAAGAAAACAACTTCATATCAAAGTCAAAATATGAAGAACTGGATATGCCTAGATACTGTATTCTATGGATAAAGAATCTAATTGATAGAGGAAGCACCGTAAAGATAAATTAGCGCGGTTTTGGTCCGATACAATAAGAACTGCTTACTTATATTATATCGTTGTCATGATATGAAAA